TCATTGGTATGGCTATCGAAATCGTGAGCATCAGCGTGTAGGTTCCAGATCCAAGTGGTAGTATCAGGTCCTTTAGCTATTGTTCTTGAGAAATGACCGGGTCTGGCCCATTCCTCAAAAGAAGTTTTGATAGGATCCCTATCTACCAAAATTTTTACTTCTGGTTCCGGCGAACGAATAATCATTGAGTCCTCCTCTTTCCGGACAACACATTAAAGAGACCCGCCAACAGTCAAGTCAAGTAATTAGTGAACCTATGAGAGATACTTATTATTAGTTTCTTTCTCTTCTATCTCGCATTTATCTAGTTTCTTTAGTTATTCACTAGAGCAATTATGATCTGGAAGTCGATCCAGGGCAAGTGTTCGGATCTATTATGACATAGCCTCAAGGCGCTCAACGGACCATTATGGCCTGGGTTTTTAATTAATGCAAAAACAATTTTTTGTGCAACCTAGTATATTCTTATATTAAAATTTAATATATATTAAAATTGAATATTAAAAAAGTTTCTATCTGTGTAGCCTTTATTCCTATGAAATACCATGAAATATCAGACGAAAAACGAAAAGGACGATCGATCGTAGATTAGAAGGGGTATAATGAAATTCATGAAATTCTTTGATTGGTTCTTCCCAAAGACCCAATCTTTTTTTTTATTTGACTGATAGAGATAATATAATAAACAATTAATTTTATATATTCTATTTTATTTTCTCTATTTATTATTATTATATATTTAATTTATTATTATTATATATTTAATTATTATTAATTATTATTTAGTTAATTATTTAGTTAATGTTTATTTTCTATATTTTTCTATATTAATTAGAATAGAAATAATATTAGAAATAATCTATTTTATAATCTATTTAATATATTATTTAATATATTTATTATTGAATACATTATATATTGAATATATTATATATTTTTGAATATATTATATATTTTTGAATATATTATATATTTCTATATTTTTGTATTTTAATATATTTCTTAATATATTTCTATTTTATTTAATATATTATTTTCTATTTATATATATTTTATATATATTTTAGATAGCAATTTTCTATTTTATATAGAATTTTCTATATAACTATATAATATAAATAGAATAATATAAATAAATAGAATAATATAAATAAATAGAATAATATAAATAGAATATAGAACCAAGAAATAGAAAACTATAATAAATGCTAAAAAAAAAAGACTAATCCTAAATAATAAGTAATTAAATACTAAATATAAAAATATAAAGAAAGCGCTCGTATCTTATTCGAACCGCCTTGTAATCTTCAACCAATTCTGCGCTTCAATATAATTTCCAGGAGTAAGCGCTATGGCTTGTTTCCAATACTCCGCGGCTTGATCGAACCAAGCCTCCGCAATTTCAGAATCGCCCTGCCGAATGGCCTGTTCTCCTCGGTCAGAATAGGCGAGCAAATGCCTTCCATTAGAACCGTACTTGAGAGTTTCCTACCTCATACGGCTCAGCAGTCAATTCTTTTGGTGTCCCATTTTTTTTCTCGAGTTAACCAAAAAAGGTTAATTCCATGAGTTTCAAACTTTCATTTTTATTAATAAAATTAATAAAAACAATCCGTTTTATCTTTTCTCCCACCTTCAGAAGAATAAGGTGTAGACATTCTACTATCGTTATAATTTTCTGAAAGGTAACTATCTCGGTTTTATCTATATATAGAATCTTTGAAAAAGACCTTCCCTCATAAGAAAGACTTACTATCTTTGGGATCTAATACTACACCGCTGCTCAATACTTTAGGGGATCAACTCTGTTACATAAGTTGATTCCTAACTTATGTCTCATATTCATATTATGAGATAAGTAAGCAGTTCTTATTGTATCGGCCAAAAATCGCGCTAATTGATCTTTACGATGCTTCCTCTATCAATTAGATCTGTTATCCATAGAAGCAAGTATCTAGGCATATTTTTTTGTTCCTATTTTGGCTTCTATGAAGTTACTTTCTTTGCTACAGCTGATAAAAATCGTTGTTTTGGACGATGCATATGTAGAAAGCCTATTTCTAGTAAATTTCTTTTTTTTCTATAGTGGAGATAGTCGCACGTAATGACAGATCACGGCCATATTATTTAAGGCTTGTGGTAAGAAAGGATTTCGTTCGAGTGCCCGAAAATAATATTCCAAAGCTTTTGTGTGTTCTCCGTTACTTGTGTGAATAAGGCCTATATTATAGAGTATATAACTTCGATCATAGGGATCAATTTCTAGACGCATAGCTTCGTAATAATTCTGCAAAGCTTCTGCATAATTTCCTTCGGATTGAGCAGACATTCGTTACGGTCGTCATTCAATTCAAAGAATCTCCGTTCCAGAACCGTACGTGAGATTTTCATCTCATACGGCTCCTCCCTTATGTGCATAATGAAAATAATAAAAAAAGGAGTAAAATATTCTCATTATGAACTGAGCGGGGCTAGTGTTTTTACAAGAAATCTCTAGCCA